CACTTAATTTTTCTTTTGTTGATTTATAATCTTTACAATGCATTTGATTAGCAAAACGGAAAAAAGGAAAGTTTGGTGATTCCAGAGACGACTTATCATCCTACTGAATTAGAATTTACTGAAAAAATAAACTCCTATATGTTCAACTTTATACCTATTCACTAAACTCCTATACTCTAATAAATTCTAATTTAGTAGGATGATAACCTATTTTTTTATTATACCGCGGGTTACTTTTTACTTTGTTTGTTCTATTTAAAATCTCTCAATTCTTGCTTCAAATATGAATACTACGGCTGTAGTTTTATGAAAAAGCCAAAGCCCCTTATCGGATTTGAACCGATGACTTACGCCTTACCATGGCGTTACTCTACCGCTGAGTTAAAAGGGCCCTTTTGATTCAATTACTGAATTAGTAACTCTATGGATAAAACGGATCCATGTACATATATTATATATTTAAGTATATATACATAAGTCCATGCAGTACCTTCATAGTGGCTAGTGGCTTATTCTTGAATAATAATAATAAAATTGATTTATCTAGCAAGTCTAGCAATGAATTGTTTCAAAACCGATCAAAAAAAAATTCGTTTGATTGATACATGTACACCTATCTATTCGACATAGATATAGATTCAAGAAATTTAATCGAAAAATGTGATGAATAGATTCTACTTGTTCCCGAACGAACTTCTTATAGGAATAGAAAAATTTTTCGAGAACTTCTTGATCCCTCTTCTCTTATTTTTTGTTTCTTAATTTCCGTAGTGGGAGCCCCCTTTTCTTTTTATTTTCTGACGCACCACTCCCCGAAAGAATCCTACCTTCCGTATTATTTCTATATATATCATAGCCCTTATTAATATTATTCTATTTTTATTAATTTCTATTATTAATAAAATAGAATACTGTTTTCATATTCATTTTATAAATTATTAATTTGATTCGTTATTGTATATACATATAGAATATATAAAATGAATTATGAATCAAAAATTTGTATGAAATTTTCATTTTAAATGATGAAAAACGGAAAGATGATGGATGTACTTATTGAATCTGTCGACTTTATTGACAATATTAAGAACCTATTCTTACAATGAGTAACGATGTAGGATGTTGGGTAAATATGCCCCCATCGTCTAGTGGTTTAGGACATCTCTCTTTCAAGGAGGCAACGGGGATTCGACTTCCCCTGGGGGTAGGGTACTACACTACAAAGGGAAGTTTTTTATATCATGTATTACGAATAAACCCCCAATGGGCTCTTCTTGGGTCTGGGTCGATGCCCGAGCGGTTAATGGGGACGGACTGTAAATTCGTTGGCAATATGTCTACGCTGGTTCAAATCCAGCTCGGCCCAACAATTCTCCAATATACCCCGAGATGGTATAACCCCCCTGTCCTTCAGAAATACCCGATACGTAGGAATAAGAATAAAAAGAATCAAAATTTCTGCTAGATCCCTTCTTTTTATTTCCCTGGGATTGTAGTTCAATTGGTCAGAGCACCGCCCTGTCAAGGCGGAAGCTGCGGGTTCGAGCCCCGTCAGTCCCGACAGATTCAATAAGTACATCAATCATCTTTCCCTTTTCTGTCAACAAGGGAACAGGAATAAAAATTTCATTCCCGAGGGGGTTATTTTTTCTTTCCCTTTTCGTTTCGCCATTCTCATTAAACAAAAAAAATAGGGGAATTTTAGTTAATTCAACTAGTACTGGTTGGTAGTAGAAAGACATATGTAAATTGGTATAATTGCTGGGAGCACGATAGTCAGTATTCCAAGAGATAATGAATCCGCTTTTTCGATGGAATAGAGGACTCTATGTTTCCCAAGCGCACATACAAAAATGGAATTCCTTTTTTTTTTTTGTACAATACAAAATGAATTTAACAGAATTCCCCTGATAGAATACTTTCCAACTTAAAAAGTATCCCCTTCTGACTCCGGTTTTGTTTGTGTAACCTCAATTTATAATGTGAAGTTTAAAAAAGATCTTTTATTCAAAAGTAATTTTGGATTGGATCGGGAATCCTATTTTGGATTCAGTATGGATAAAAGATCTTCCTATGTTATACTATTCAATTCGCGACGACGAATTTATTTGATAGCTCAGTATTGTTATTCATGATATTGATCCGATTCAAGATCATTGAGAGATAATTCATTCATTGAATTTACAGGCGAAAGATTTATCATCTCTATGGGATTAAATCCCGAGTTATTGTGAAGTAAAAAAAAGATGAGATTATGGAAGTAAATATTCTTGCATTTATTGCTACTGCACTGTTCATCCTAGTTCCTACTGCTTTTCTGCTTATCATTTATGTAAAAACAGAAAGTCAAAATCAAAATAAAAAGGATTAATAAATTTGAATGAAACTTGACTTCTGAGTTCTTATCAAAGATTGAATAAAAAAGGGAAAATTATTCCAATTTGGTGTCTTAAATGAAATGAACGGACTAGAATCGACAGTATTCTATCAGATCCGATACTATATAGTATATATAGTAAGAAAGAAATATATATATTTCTTTCTTACCATATCTATTATTTTTAGTGTAGTGTATAAAGTTGTACTTTATAATAAAGCACAGGGACTTCGTGTCGATCAATCTACAATATTATCTTGATATATGTAATGTAAATATCAAGATAATATAATATATGGAATTTACATAGAACCAATTCTTTTTTTTTTATACATCTTTTTTTGATCAATATTAAAAAACTGTCTTGTCTTACTTTCTAGTTATAATTTATAGATTTCTTTTTATTTGCAATCTGAGTCTCGTGATCTATCGAAAGAATCAACGAAGGAAAAAGCATTAGCGGCATCTATTAAAGAGCCGTAATATTTTTTCTAGCATTCCTAAGAAAAACTGGATTGATCCATTGACAGGAGTTCTATGGTCACTTCTTCGTATTTTAAAAGGGAATAAGTATAATAAAATAATAAACCTCACCAATTTTTAATGCTTGAAACCCTGATAAAGTCAAAATGTAATTTCGAAAAAAAAAAATAAATAAAAGAATTGGTAAGTGCGCAATATGTGACTCCCAAGTCAAGATCTTATTATGCATACTCTCTTGTTATACAACTACTATGCCTAATTTTTTATCATAGAAATCGTGTATACACTTAAAAAATTTCTTTTTGAGCAGGAAAAAGTAAAGTAAAGAGGGAAACAAAAAAGGGGGGGTCGGGCCTTCTTTAGTATCCATCTAAAACTAAAATTATGGGAAGAGCCCGTTCATTGAATTGGTTGGAATAAAATTCCAATAATCTGTATCCCTTTGCTTTCGAGATACAAATATGGGAATCCTGGAAATATCTCTTTGATTGAAAGAATTTTATTCATAAAATACATTACTCCACTAGAATCCAATGTAAGGTAATAAATGAAGATATTTTTTAAATAATTCAAAACATGTTGCAGAACGATCTAGAAAACAATTGATATGGTTTGATTCCTCAATCAATTCGTAGTACCTCTAGAGTCCACTTCTTCCCCATACTACGAGTGAAAGGGAAAAAGTAAAGACTACCATTAAAGCAGCCCAAGCGAGACTTACTATATCCATGTGAATTATGTCCCCTATCTCTATGAAGGAATTATTCCATTATTGCTCATTAATAATAGTCGAATCAACGGCGCAGAGTCAAAAAGGGACTCTGACCGAACACTGTTGATGAACTAATCCCAATAACTTCTACTAAATTCCTATACGACTTTTAATTGGGAAAGACTAAACACAAGTAAAATAGGCAATGACACCTTAATGGAATGTTACGAATGGAACATATAGGAATAATAAGGCCTGTTCTTTTTGCCCGTTTTTATCTTTATATAAGTTAATTACTTTATATAAGTTAATTATACTCTCCATTCAGTCTAATATTGAATGTGAACGCTCATAAATTCTCGTGAGTCTGTATAGATATATAGTAAGTACTCTTATTATTAAGTATATTTAAGTATATGTATATAAAGGCTCTTCCGGTCTTTACACAACTAAACTGCTAATTTAATTAGATTTCGTATCTGGTCTATCCAACGGAATTCAAGACTTAGCCAGTATACACTACATTAGTAGTAGAATAGAGGAGAGGGGATCTGGAAGTCGTGATAGCCCTTCCACCATTAGAATCTTTTTAATCCTAGATGCAAAGATTTACTATAATCTTTTAGAAAACACCCAGGCCGAATGCACAATCCGTTTCTGCTGCCGGGGAAAAAGGGGTGAGTTATATATCAACAGAACATAATAAGAGATTTCGAGTCTTTTATTGATCAGGCGACACCCGGATTTGAACTGGGGAAAAAGGATTTGCAGTCCCCCGCCTTACCACTCGGCCATGTCGCCAAAATAATACAAAAAAAATAGATGGAAATTTTTCTGCTTAAGGTTGGATTACTGAACCACTTTTTTGTACTTGTATATTGAAGCCTTTTTTTATTAATTCTTTTCCGAAAATAAGGGCCTTTTTTTGATTTAATTTGATCCACTTCTTCGATTGATTCTATAGTATCTCAAAACACACAAACACAGTGCCTAAAAACTTCCCCTCACTTTTCTATTGAAAAGTAAAATGTGTATTTAAAAAAAACAAGTTGATGGCAAATTTGAACCATGAACTGTTGACTATTGACTCCTGGCTGCAAATTCATGAATGAGTCTTGGATTTGAATATCAAATTTTGTTTTCCTAATGACACAAGAAACTAAAAAATGATACATAACTAATCAGTGTTTATTCAGTATTTTTTATTTTCAATTTCTCCATTTCAATTATAACAATATAATTATAACAATATATATGGGTAGATGTAAACCCCAGAACATAAATTGTTACACAGATATCTAATTGGTTATCTTATTTATATATGTTGCTTATAGGGAATTCTCATAAAATTTTTGTGTTTCAAATTTTAATTTTCATGGAATAAAAATAGAAGGGCAATATTAGGGGAAGACTTATATACCTATATCT